GATCCTATATAGGGATAGGATATGTGCATCAGAAATAGACCCGGGTTCGGTATCCACGTATAAAAATATCTGTTCTGGAGTTTACACTGTTCTTTACACTGTTCTGGGGTTTACATATACACATAGATTTTCTTATAATTCTAATTGATAATGATTAGTTGTAAATCAATTGGATTTTGCATCCATTAAGATAATACAAATGGAGATACAAAATGAAGAGCTGTTCACTAATTCAAAGTAAGTAAGAGTCAAAGAGTAATAAGTAATATAGTTAATGAAATAAAGAGTGAATTATTCTAAATTGCCCTGCTTTTTACAGTCTGTACTGTGACCGGGGCCGGGAATCTTTTCACTTTTCTATCAAATCTATAGAAAAGTGAAAAGAGAAGGTAAGTTTTTAAGCGACGCGTGTTTTGAGATAAAATCAATCGAAGAAAAGAATAGAAACAGGATCCAATAAAAGGGAGGAATTCTTTTTTGGAAAAAGATAAGTACAATGGGATTCAAGATCCAAAAAGAAAAGGAACTAAGAAAGTAAAAAATTCAAATCAAAACAAAATGAGGAGAGGAATAGAAATAGAATAATAATAAAGAAATACTAAATAGGATTCTAGAAATTCTAGAAAGATAAGAATATATATATATAATTTCTTTATCCATTTTGGATGGAATTTGGCGGCATGGCCAAGTGGTAAGGCGGGGGACTGCAAATCCTTTATCCCCAGTTCGAATCTGGGTGTCGCCTGATAAACAAAAAAAGACTTGGAATTTCTTAATCCTGTTGATTGAACTTGACGAATCCTTGTCCCGCAAAAGCATAGGCAAAGGCTAGGTCTGTCTATACGTCGATACTTTATTTTGAGAACCCGTAGGGCCTATAAAAAAAAAGACTGTCATCTTTTTTCTCAAAATCTGGGTTCTGAGTGTGGCTCAAACAGGTACCAAGAAATCTGAAGTAACCCAATCTTCTTAATGATTGGTTTGGGCTATTCTGAATTGAATCAAATAAAAGAAATAGTGAGAATCATTCTGGGCATCAGAACTATGAAAGTAAGAATAAAGTAAGAAGTCGGAGGAAATCTTGGTACACAAAGGTTCCTAAGAGACACTCCCTTTTTGTTAAGAAAGGATTTTAAAAAAGACTATAAAGACTCCCTAATTATTTTACACTATAACTTCCTTAATATTGAAATATTGAGGTAGTGTCTACTAACTCTGTCTGCGATGAGATTATATTGGATAGGCTGATGGTAAATTCATTTAATAATTGTGGAAAGAACTGATTTGTATCCAGACTCACTAGAGGCTCTGAGTGCTGTTCCTAAATTGAATCAGAATGGTTGAACGGCTCTTCTTTTTTTTTCTTATATCTTATATTTTCTATTTTTTTTATTCAATTCTTTCTATTTCAATAGAATTCTATTGAATAAGAAATCTAGGAAATTCTTACTTACGTCTCTTTATGAAACAATTTCATAAAGAGACGTAAGTAAGAATCCTATTTTGACTCTGCACCATTCATTCCACTATGATTATGAATCGATAATGGAATAATTCCTTCAATAGGGGACATCATTCACATGGATATAGTAAGTCTCGCTTGGGCTGCTTTAATGGTAGTGTTTACATTTTCTCTTTCACTTGTAGTATGGGGAAGGAGTGGGCTTTAGAGCTAGGAATATTACTAATTTAGTACTTTACTGAAAAATCTACTTGTATCAATTGTGATCGTTTTGCGAAAGCTTAAAAAAAACTTGACTTGCTTTAGTTCATCTATATCTAGTTTATCTATATTAGTATTATTTCTTAGATATATTAGTAGTATTAGATTAGTATTAGATTCTTCTATTTAATCCTCTATTAAATATTATTCTATTATTATTCTATTTAGTATTAGATATTATCTAATATATTCTATTTAGAGAATATATGAAATGGTATTTCTATGGTATATTATGCCCGTACGATTCTTCCTACATTAATTCTTTCGAAGGGCCCCCGGATCCATATCCATAAGCATAAGAAGAGATAGAAAAAATCAGGAATTCAAGCAGTTGGGCTTGCAATTCTTTTGGGTTGATCGAAATGCATATAAATGGGTGTAGAGAAAAATCGAAAATTCGAGTGCTATTTCATTTTGATGTACGTCTAATATATATTTAAATATAGAATATATATCTATTGTCAATTTCTCTATATAAGAGAAAGCTTCTTTCTGTATACAATACAACTTTATGTTTTATGTACTAAGAATATGAATGAATATGAAATATTCTACTATACTCAATTGTATAGTGTGGTAGAAAGAGCTATATATAGCTCTTTCTACCACACTATCTAAGATACTTCTGATTCTTTAAGACTTTTAAGACTTAAATAGAGTTTTAAACCTTTTCATTTCTTCAATCATTGACAAAAATGAATACTTCAAGTTTAATTCAAATTAATCATTTTGGCTGACTGTTTTGACGTATATGATAAGTAAAAAGGCAGTAGGAAC